GGGGGCAACTGCTATTTCTAATTGAAAAAGATCCTATATATTGAAGTGAGCTCCGCGGTCTCCCAAAAACTAAAGAGAATGATTTCTTTCAATTGACTATTCATCTCTTGTATTTTCATGTAAATAGGTAGGGGCGAGAAAGCTCTATGGACAAATTGTGGTTCAATTCGATGTTATCTAAAGGGGAATTCGAATACAGGTGTGGACTAAGTAAATCAATGGATCGCCTTGGTCCTATTAAAAATACCAGTGTAAGCGAGGACCCGGTTATAAATGATAAGGATAAAAACATTCATCGTTGGGGTGATAGTGAGAGTTCTAGTTACAGTAATGTTGATCATTTCGTTGGCGTCAGGGACATTCGGAATTTCATCTCCGATGACACCTTTTTTGTTAGGGATAGTAATAGGGACGGTTATTCCATATATTTTGATATTGAAAATCAAATTTTTGAGATTGACAATGATCATTCTTTTCTGAGTGAACTAGAAAGTTCTTTTTATAGTTTTCGTAATTCTAATTATAGGAATAATAGATCGAAAAGGGACGATCCCGACTATGATCGTTCCATGCATGATACTCAATCTAGTTGGAATAATCACATTAATAATTGCGTTGATTCTTATCTTCATTCTCAAATCTGTATCGATAGTCACGTTTTAAGTAGTAGTGAAAATTACAGTGACAGTTACATTTATAATTACATTTGTGGCGAAAGTGGAAATAGTAGTGAAAGCGATAGCTCCAATATAAAAACTAGCCCGAATGGTAGTCATTTAACTAGAAGTAGAAGAGAAAGTGCTAATGATCTCGAAGTAACTCAAAAATACAGGCATTTGTGGATTCAATGCGAAAATTGTTATGGATTAAATTATAAGAAAATTTTGAAGTCAAAAATGAATATTTGTGAACAATGCGGATATCATTTGAAAATGAGTAGTTCAGATAGAATCGAACTTTCGATTGATCCAGGTACTTGGGATCCGATGGATGACGACATGGTCTCTCTGGATCCCATTGAATTTCATTCCGAAGAGGAACCTTATAAAAATCGTATTGATTCTTATCAACGAAAGACGGGATTAACAGAGGCTGTTCAAACAGGTACAGGTCAACTAAATGGGATTCCCATCGCAATTGGGGTTATGGATTTTCAGTTTATGGGGGGTAGTATGGGATCCGTAGTAGGTGAGAAAATCACCCGTTTGATCGAGTATGCTACCAATAAATTTTTACCTCTTATTCTGGTGTGTGCTTCCGGAGGAGCACGGATGCAAGAAGGAAGTTTGAGCTTGATGCAAATGGCTAAAATATCTTCCGCTTTATATGATTATCAATCAAATCAAAAGTTATTCTATGTATCAATTCTTACATCTCCTACTACTGGTGGAGTGACAGCTAGTTTTGGTATGTTGGGGGATATCATTATTGCCGAACCGAATGCCTATATTGCCTTTGCGGGTAAAAGAGTAATTGAACAAACATTGAATAAGGCAGTACCTGAAGGTTCACAAGCGTCCGAATATTTATTCCATAAGGGCTTATTCGATCCAATCGTACCACGTAATCCTTTAAAAGGTGTTCTGAGTGAGTTATTTCAGCTCCACGCTTTTTTTCCTTTGAATAAAATTCAATCAATCAATCAAGTAGAGTCTTAAGTTAATTTTTTTTTTTGTGGTGAACAATTAGTTAGTTAATTTATCAGAATCAAAATAAATAAAGAATGGACTTTTCTTTGGTGACATAAGATTTAATTGTATTTGTATAAAAAATAATGCGGATAATTTTTTTTTTACCGATATTCCTGATTACTAATCAGTAACCCTCTATCAACAAAACAAGATAAAAAGCGAATTCTTCCTTAGAATTAGGAGACAAGGCAAATAAAACGAATTTCGTGGTCCCCTTTTGATATGTATTTTGCATATGTATATATAGAACTCAAATATGGAAAAAATATAGAATCTTGCATCTTTCTATATCTCCCAAGAAGTCCCATTTTTTCTAAGAATCCTTGCTATTGGATATTGGATCGGATTCTAACGAATCTTTCGGGAATTTGGTAAAAAACTCTTTTTGTATTAAATATTAAAAAGGAAATTAGAATATAAGAACAATAGAAAAATAAAAGAAGTAAGAATAGAATAATAAAGAAAGTGGATTATCATACATAACATATATTTCATGTAGAAAGATGAATAAGTCCGTTTATTTAGTTCTACATTCCTTGCACTTATTCTATAGACTCACTTAGATATACTTAGTATATATACTTAGTATACTTCTATACGAATTCTAATATGAATTATAATTATTATAAGATATCCTTATAATAATAAGAGGTACAAATATTAAATCGAGGTACCCATTCTATGACAATTCTCAACAACTTACCCTCTATTTTTGTGCCGTTAGTGGGCCTAGTATTTCCGGCAATTGCAATGGCTTCTTTATCTCTTCATGTTCAAAAAAATAAGATTTTGTAAATCCGATGTGGTCAAATCTCCTCTAGTTTTTTTTTTCAAGACTTAGCAAACACGGCACAGATATCCATTTAGTAGAGTATTGTATAACAATAACAGGCGGCTTTCTGCGAACATAAATGAAAGAGCTCTTATGCATGCATAAACATGATATATGGGTAAATGAATTCTATCTATTTTCAAAAATAGGCCAGGATCCGAGCTCATGTCTGCAATTTAAGTCAATGTATCTATATGTATGTAGCTATCTAATCTATATCTATCTATAGGGAATCCTATGAAGGGGATGTTCTTATTTTATTATATCTAACTAATTTGATGAATTACTGCTAAAAGTTCACATCAGAATAGTACTAGTTGATGAAAGTTACTTCGGAAACAAAAAAAAAAAGTAAAGTCAAATTGATTTTGGTTATTCCCTCAATTCCAAGAAAATGCAACTGGATCTAGTATGTATGAGTTGGCGATCAGAATATATATGGATAGAATTTATAGCAGGATCTCGCAAAACAAGTAATTTCTGCTGGGCCTTTATCCTTTTTTTAGGTTCATTAGGATTCTTATTGGTTGGAATTTCTAGTTATCTTGATAGGAATTTGATATCTTTATTTCCGTCTCAGCAAATCCGTTTTTTCCCACAAGGGATCGTGATGTCTTTCTATGGGATCGCGGGTCTCTTTGTTAGTTCCTATTTGTGGTGCACAATTACATGGAATGTTGGTAGCGGTTATGATCGATTTGATCGAAAAGAAGGAATAGTGTGTATTTTTCGTTGGGGATTTCCTGGAAAAAATCGCCGCATCTTTCTACGATTCCTTATGAAAGATATTCAGTCCATCAGAATAGAAGTGAAAGAGGGTATTTATGCTCGTCGTGTCCTTTATATGGAAATTAGAGGCCTGGGGGCTATTCCGTTGACTCGTACTGATGAGAATTTGACTCCGCGAGAAATTGAGCAAAAGGCTGCGGAATTAGCCTATTTCTTGCGCGTACCGATTGAAGTTTTTTGAAAAATGAACTAAAGAATAAATGCTTTCTCAGCCGGAGGAACAAACCCAAGAATCCTCTTTTTTCTATAGCATAACTTACTTAATTGAAGTTTCTTCAGAATGTCCAGTCGGGCCAAAGCAAGGCAAACGTGTATGGAACAGCCATAACGCAAAAAAAACCATTTTTTTACAGACAAAAATGGTTTCGTTTTGCGTATGGAAATCCCCACTCAATTCAATTTAGTAACAAAAGAAGTAACAAATCGAAATAATGGATTGATCTCATATATAAAAACTTTTCGGAATCAAAAATTGAGCTTTTTTTTTATTTTCAATATTTTGAATTCATACGTTAGATATGGATAGATCATATCTTGGAAATTATCTTTATTTTCTTTTGGTAATGGACCTTTTTTATACTTTCTTTTGTCTTTCTTACTGACCAAACAATTGGATCTCTTATAATGATAACTTTTCTTTCTTTTTTTGCCACTCGTTTTTTATTATCACAATTATTATCACAATATTCTTCAGAAAATTCTCTCAAATATTCCTGGATTATGCTCTGGACAGCATTTGAATTTGAATCTTTTGGGCATTCATCGAAAAGGGGGGGGATTGCTTCGAATATTTGATCAATTGAGATATCTGGAAACTATCTTTTTTGATTATTTCTTCATTCGAATTCGCAATGGATTCTTCTTCTATTTTTGGATTTTTTCTACACTAGATTCAAGGACTAACTGCTGAATCACAACTAAAAAACCGAGACTCGATTCATAGGCGCGATACCTTATAATAGAACTCATGCTTGGATAGAAATATTAGATCGAATAGAGTCAACAAATGAGGTGGTTTCAGTAACAATTCACAGATGAAAAAATGACAAAAAAGAACGCACCCATTCCCATTAGATATCTCTCATCTATAGTATTTTTAGTATTCTTGCCCTGGTGGATTTCTCTCTCATTTAATAAAAGTCTGGAATCTTGGATTACTAATTGGTGGAATACTAGGCAATCCGAAACTTTCTTGAATGATATTCAAGAAAAGAGTATTCTAGAAAAATTCATAGAATTAGAGGAACTATTCCTCTTGGACGAAATGATAAAGGAATTCCCGGAAAGGCATCTACAAAAGCGTCGTATAGGGCTCCACAAAGAAACAATCCAATTGATCAAGATGCACGACGAGGATCATATCCATACGATTTTGCACTTCTCGACAAATATAATCTGTTTCGTTATTCTAAGCGGTTATTCTATTCTGGGTAATGAGGAACTCGTTATTCTTAACTCTTGGGTTCAAGAATTCCTATATAATTTAAGCGACACAATAAAAGCCTTTTCGATTCTTTTAGTAACTGATTTATGTATCGGATTCCATTCGCCCCACGGTTGGGAACTAATGATTGGCTATGTCTACAACGATTTTGGATTTGCTCATAATGATCAAATTATATCTGGTCTTGTTTCCACTTTTCCAGTCATTTTAGATACAATTTTGAAATATTGGATTTTTCGTTATT